CGTGTCTGCAAGAACTCCGAATCATTCTCTTGAAGCTCACCCTCTTCATTATAATACTCTTCCTTATCCGCTCCAGGATACTCTCCACCACCCTCTTGAAGCTCAGACTGTTGATCATACGCTTCATCACCCCCTTTATCAACCTCTTCATCATCCTCGTGAAGCTCATACTGTTCATCATAATACTCTTCCTTATCCTCTTCATCCTCTACAGGATACTCTCCATCACCCTCTCCAGCATACGCTCCATCAGACCCATAGAAGGGAAATCCCAATTCATTGGGAATGTCGATACAATCCAATAGAAAGTCCAAAGGGCTCCATATTCTAGGAGCCCAAACTATGTTAGTGACGAACTCCTGTTCCGGGTCGAGGACTCCTTCACAGTCTTCCAACCCCAATTCGGATCCCTGATAGAGATATCCCGCATCAAGGATAGAAAAATATCCATTTTGCATCATATCTAAGGGATTCCTTGGTTCGGGCCGAAGAAGCGATGTCACTCGATCATTATCAAACTGACTGCAATCCTTTTCTGTCCGTGAGTCTCCCACCAGAGCGGCTTCTACTTCTAATAGGCCATGAACTAGCTCAGAATCATCCTCAGCGGGTCTATAAGAAGTGATCCCGGTTTCGGGTCCGGGTAGAGACCAAAGAGTTTGAGCGACCGATCCAGCAGAACAACTCAAAAGATAAAGAAGTATCGTTAATTTCTTCGTGCTCGTTCCAAGTTCGAAGTACCATTTGTACAAATAAGAATGCCCTTTGTCCCATGAGTTCTTCTTGATATAGATAGTTATAGGATCTATGAGGCAATTACTTAGAAGTACATTTTGTGCTACAGCCCTTCCTATCTGATAGCAAAGGATCCCCCGATCCTGAGACGATCTTACCTGGGATTGCAAATCCCAAGTTTGTCTATGAAGAGCAGATAGAATTGTATTAGTGTCTATAATTGATTTCTTCTGTGTAATACTAATCGATAGGGCCTCGTTGGTAAATGCTGCAAGATCTCGTGCACTGGAACCCATGGTTATGTACCCCAATCTATTAGTATGAAACATTTTATTTTCCAAGCGAAATCCCCTAGTATATGAAAGAGTGAGAAAGTGCTTTCGTTGGTGTGGAATAGGAAGCCTTCGTATCTTAATGCACGTATTTAATTTATTCGGACCTATTAGAGTGGGATCCACCTTTTGGGGAATATGAGTCGAAGCAATAACAAGAAGATTTTTAGTGGAACATCTTTCACAACCCCCGGAGAGATGGTTCACTAATAGACCGAGGGATAAGCAATCCGACTCCCACCAACGCATATTATGAATGTTTGGCATCCATATTATGCAAGGAGACATTGCTTTTGCTAATTCGAATTGAAGGTTGATATAAGATTGGTGGTCTATTTCCCCCAACAACGGATCCATAGCTATCATATCCCACCCAGTTAACCCTTCCAGCCTATAAGTCATACGCCTATCAATCTCCCTCTCATCAATCTCCCTATCATCAATCTGACTCTCATCAATCTGACTCTTATCAATCTTCCTCCCATCACGATTCAGCCCCTCCGAACGAATCTCAAGATCAATATCCCCAATCAAACTATCACCAATACCATTTCCCACACGACCAAGACTACGAAGAATGTTAAGAATGCTAGCCACAAGGCTCTTAACAATAGGCAAAAACTCAAGCTCCGCCTCCTCACCAAAACCAAGAGGCTTAGAAGGAGGAGGACCATACTCAAAAGAACTATTAGCATCCTTATAAATATTAAAATTAAAATCATCCTCCTCATCTTCAACAGAATCAAAATTATCTACAGGCTCGCGGAACCTGTCCGTAGATACCGTAATGAAAGGAACATAAGAGTTTGTCGCTAGGTATTTGACCAAATAGGATCGTCCAGTTCCTCTAGAACCTATCACTAAAATACCACTAGCGGGGGGTAAGGCTAAGCGGAGCGAAAAGGGTTTTCCAGGAGATGGGAAATCAAAACTATTAGCCCCACACGGGGTTTGTGAATAAGTGATTGTCTGATAATGAGCAAGGAATATCCGTCTTTCCGCTAAACAGGATGTATTGCACTCATAATTCATTAGAGACTTTTTATGAATGTCAACTAAGTCCCGTAAGTAATTTGCTCCCGGTTGTTCAATCGTTTGATAACCAGAGTCATTCTTTGAGAAATGATCACTATGAGTCAGACTCCATAGAATTTGATCAATCTCAATCCTTTTGTCTGTCGTTAAGGTGCAGAACTGAACCAAGAATTCTCTTTCTTCATCATCAATCCACTCACTTCTTGCGACCCAGGATTCTACTTGATCATCAGCCCAACCCCCGTTCATAACCCCATCCCTGTCCACACCTCCATCCCTGTCCACAACCCTATCCCTGTCCACAACCCTATCCCTGTCCACAACCCTATCCCTGTCCACAACCCCATCCCCGCCCACAACCCCATCCTCTTTCACTTTTCTTATCTTCACTTTTCTTA